TCCACGAGGGCGATCAGCTTAGCAAGATCCAGGAACCCACGGTCTAAACTGACGGGTCGTTCAGAACTGCCCGATACCGGTCGAAGCTTTAGATCGCAGAGGTCCTTGTGATCAATCCATTTGAATTCGATTCGTTCGCCCACTCAGAATGGTTACTGGACAAGGCAGGGCCGGCTTAGCCCCGGAGCCTTTTAGCCTTTTAGTCGTGGAAGTCCTTTTTCCCGCGGTATCTAATTAGCTTAAGAATTCCACCTACTTCTACTGAAGTAAACTCTCTGCCCCAAAGATTGCATGCACCTTTCGACTACTTCTCTCTCGGGGCGCGCCATCCAAACTCGATGTGATGGATGAACGCAAATAGAACAAATCTATCTCGGCGTTTTTAGTAAGAAAAAAATTTAGAATCCCGCCATTAAAAAAAAAATAGAATGAATGCGCAGATGCAATGGTATAGTTGAGGGGTTGTTGCATAAAGCCTCGATTAAGTATCTTACAGAGAGTCGTCTTTTCCATACTATGTTTCGAATTTACCCAACTATGACTACACGAGAGTGTATCCAGCCTTGTCTTCGGGTATGCTTCATCTCATATATATGCCCGCTTCGTAATTGAATGTCAGCCTTTCATTGGGTGTCCGATGAGACCAGAGTAGAACCTAACCGTTCGAGAGGTGTGTATGTACCCCACTGGGTAGAACAAAGGGTCGTAGTTAAGCATACAAAGAAAAGGGATATAAGCCTTCGAGCAGGTAGAGGGTCAACCCGGCTAGCACGCTAACTATAACATTCAACCACCAAGGTCAAGAAAAAAAGAGAGGGTCGAAGGCTCAGAAGGGTGGCGAAGGAAACCTATAATTATAATCTGGGTATCCAGACTCGAGAAAGCAGGAAAAGCCATTCCAGGAAGATCGATAACTGAAGACCGGATAACATGGAAGTCTGAGCGCAGGCTTTTATTTTAGACTGCCGCAAAAGCCAGCCAGCAGCTGGAGGATCAGAAGGGTAGGCCGATCGAATGAGGGAGAGCAAAGCCAGAGGATTAATAAGAAGACTACGTCTTAAAATAAAAAGGATGGAAGGGTGGGGGATCCTGTGTGACCATTAAAATAGTTGTCATTCCCTCCGGAAAGAAAATGCTAATGCCAACTATACTTTTTAGCTAATGTAGCTGAATGAGAAAGCCTCTCTGTTAGGGCTCGCCCGGGATCTAAGCAAGCGGATTGAAGTTAAGAAACGACTCCCTGCAGGCCAACGAAAGCTGTCAGTTGTGGACCTTGACTTGAAAGCTAGGGGGAACTAACTGTCTAAGATAGTGGCCGTCCAAAAACCAAAGGGAGTAAAATGAAAGGTCCGGAGATGATTTCCTATATGTACTCTCCGATTCTCATTTCCTTCATCATCTTTTTGCACTTGATTTGTGGTACCTTTTCGTTGTCCTTCATTTTGAGTAATCATTCCGCTTTTCTTTCTTATCTTATTACTTTTCTTGACTTGTCTTGGTTAATCCACCAGAACCCAATGAATAATGTGAGTCTTCGTTCAACTATTTCACCAGCCAAATAGGATTAAAAGCAGCAAGCACTCATTGTGCGGGCTGTCACCCTCGGTGACCGGGAAGACTAGAAGAATAAAAAGTAGTTACTTTATCTTCTTTCTACTTGTTAAGGCCTATCCTTTGACTTATTTCTGTTTCTAATTTATGTAGTTAGCATAATGCTTTGATCTAGTAAAGGCGTATGTGGTTGTTTATGTAATGTAGTGCTTTATGTAGTAGTAATGAACAACTCTTTTGGATAAATGTTTTTTCTCTACAGGCCTCTTGAATCCTTTCAATCCCTATTTCTTTTTGGAATTTTGTTTTGTGTAATGTTTTTTTTATTATTTCTTTTCTGATCGGAATTCTCTTGTTAAGACCCTACCCTATAAATCCATTAAAAAACCTCAGATTCATACTAGAATCACGAGAATATTCAATCAAAAACCCTAAGCTAAATAAAAGATTCTCTGAGTAAGAACCATTGGATCATCACTTATTCCATGAATACATAGAATGATTAAAAAAAAATTCAAAGAAAGATTTTTCTGGTTAGGTTCAAACCAAGTTGTATTACACATCATCGGAAAAAGGATCTTCCAGTTCAGGCCTGGTTGGTTGGCAAGGAAATTTTCAAGACAGTTTGATCGAAGCCATTCCACAAGAGGCATTTTTTAGGTTGGTTTTAAAGTGACGGGTATACCCATTAGGTTCAATAAGTCTTTGGCTTGGTCACAATCTCTTAACACATGAAGAGTAGTCTCCTCCTGGTTTTTTAACACAAAAAAAAAGGCATATATTTTCTTGTATGATTTGTCTATGACAAAGGAGGCTTTTAGTTGGAATCCGATCTTGGGCAGCAAGGCAAAGGAAGTCTTGTAGACGACGTGTGGTTTTTGCTTTCCAAACCCAAGTTGAGTAGGCAGATTTTGAATTCAAAATCCCATTGGCCGAATGGGCCCAAGCCCAGGTGTCTGGTTCTTCACAAAATCTTTGTGGGTTGGAACAGCCTAAATTTTTTCCAATAGGCTGGGAGGAATCGGATAAGATATTTTCTCTAAAGCCCATCAACCATCATAGTTTTGTAGATCTGCTACAAAAAGGCTTTCTTCTCCCAATGTTCATGGGCCATTGTGCATGCTAGACCAGACATAGGATTTAGATTTCCTCTCTCTACTGCCATTCCCTACCAACTATTTTTTACTTCAGCATTTTAGCCCAAGGATGGATGGAATTCAGCCCCTTTCCATAGTGAAGCTTTAGAAGGCCTTGAATTGAGAGATGTAGGAAGTAGCAGACTTTGTTTTTTCTCGATTGATAGAAGGACGGATTATACAATTTGTTTTGAACCTTGCTCGCATAAAGTCTGATTTCTATTTCAATCCAACAATCAGGATGGATAGAAAGACATACCATCTGCCCTTTGATTCTCTGGCCGAGTTGGAATTGCATTTGAAGGGGGAAGAAGTTTTTACAGAAGTAAGTGGGAATTGATAATAAACTGATGCCTACCGGAAAGCTCAGTAGGGGCTGAGCTAGACAAGCAAGCAACTGTCAGCCCTCCGGCAGGGGAGAGATCCTTACCAATACATTGTAGATCCGGCTTAAAATGAAAAGACAAAGCAAAAAGCATCTCTTATATTTATACAAATACAGATATCGATTCAGTGAGCTAGCCCGCTACAGATGATTGCTGCCTTGCACTTCCTTATTAACTCTTGAACTACAAGAATGCTAGACTGAAGACCGTCATGCTTTGCTTGATCTCCTGCGCCTACCAGGACGGATTTGCTTTACACATACCTGATTACTTGCTACCGGAAACCGAAGCACCTATGCTTGCTGCCTTAACTCCACCTTCGGAAAGATCCTATTATACAACAAGTATAGTGTTAAAGGAAAAGGAAGAGAGAGATTGAAGCGAGAAGAACTACGTCGAACTTAATTCAATAGCCATTGATACATAGGAAAAGAGAATATGCTCTGATCGGACAATTGTACGCAAAAGTCACTAAGAACCTAACAGAACTTTTCAAAGACCACTTTGTAGAGGGCGGTTGCCACTTTCAAGACTAGAACGAAGGTCGAATCAATCGTACTCTATTCCTTCGGCCATACAATCATGGCATTGTGGATCTCATAAGACCTATGGTGCCATAATAAGCATTTCCAGATCGGGATTTCGAGATTCGAATTGAGTGAGGGCAGCGGTTCCTCCATAATAGCTATGAAAAAGGGAATTGGAATTTCACCACGAAAGGTAAGGAAGAACTGTGGTTCAACTCCACAGCGTGGTTAGAGCAGCACCACAAGCCAATCAACCAACAAATAGATACGCTTCACAGCAGAAGGAATCCAGCTTTTGTTATCAGGAGTGCAAGTTCCCAACATCGCTCCGGTTGGAATTAGAGAAACTAAGTTCGTTTCGGTATGAGAAAATAACCAATCCTGAATAAGGGATAAGTAAGGCGTGTACAGACTATGGCATCGTTAAGCGCTTTTCTTTTCAGTGTGAAATGTGTTGTTTCAAAGTAGCTAAGGGTCGGAGACCTGATCTTTGGTCATATAGCCAGAAGTCTGGTACTCTATTAAGAAGCAAATGATCGCCTGTCATATGCGCTGCCCATATCCTGAGCCTGCTTAGAGGGGACTCAATAACGGAGATCTTCTTTGACACGCGGACCTAGTTTCCACCAAGCCAGATGTACCCGATTCAGTGATGACACTTACGGTACTATCCCATTTTGTTGGCTTAGGGCCTGATGCTTAGTTTGCTTCTAACTTAGTACTGATCTATTGTTATTGTCCGATTTGCTTTCTTAGTGCTGACACCTTCGTATGCCGATCTTACAATGAAGCGGCAGAAGAAGCTATTTGACAGTAATCTATCAGGAACTTCAGAAAAACCTTATTTATAGACTGGCAGAGTGTGTCTGTTTTCTTCTAGTATTTTAGATGCTGTCAGAATGTCAAAAGGCTATAAGATGCTAGCTGAAAGTAGATATGTCAGTTAAAAAACAAAATAAGGAATGAAGTCAAATCCTATAGTTATTGCTTGAAAACAAAAGAAAAAATAAACTATTACCGTGAAACCATTATTCACTTCAAATAGAACAGTGCCAGATATTGATAGATTACGGTTATTACCCATTTGTCATGATCAATATGAATCTTCGTTGAAGAACACTAGAAGTAGTAGTGCGCTACCCTTGTCTTATCGTCGAAGTCAGAATAATAACTTATTTGGGAGTCTAACTTCATTACCAATGTTATCTAGTAGTAGAAGTTCTTTACCTATGTCATCATTTAGTCTTCCTCCTTTGTCATCTCATAAAAATCGTCATAGTATCTTTGATAAATACATACAGAATACTCCACATTCACCTATTATTCAAAAGTCATCTATTAAGCAACAACAATCAAATAATGTACATCAACCAGAAAATTGTAATGATGAAGATCTAATGGGTCTGTGTTACCGCTTTTTACCTGATCATTTCAACTATATTAATCAAGAATTTTATATTACAAAAAAATTAAAAGAGAGGTTAACATATATATGTAATACACTAGGATTATCATCTAATAGCGTACCATTTTCTATACCAGAGTTGTTTACTTATAGCAGGAAAGGGGCAGGTATGCGTAGTTTGGTGAATGAGGAATACGATAAAGTCTTAGTAGAAGTACTAACATTTTTTAAGGGGAAATACGGTCGTTTCTTACTTCTGGTCAGCTTGGGGGTTGGTTGTACTGTCTGGTACGCGTTAGTGCCAGGCATGCATGATATAGCCCCACCAAGCGAACTCTTTCCTAGAGTCTTATCATATAATAAGTTCTTTCAGGTTGACAATCATTATGATCAATTTCAAAAGGTTTGTTTTATTGAAAAAAAATACCTTACTGGAGATGTATTATCTGCCTTTGAGAATGAGTTTCCTTTCTCGGATATGAATATTCCTGCTAACAATAATGTTAGGGTGGCTGTAGGTTTAGGAGTGATGGTAGCTGTCTTTCTAGCAATGGGTATAGTACCAAATGTGTCTTCAATTAATAATATAAGTGAAATATAATGATGATTAAAATAATAACAACACCACCAAAAGTAGTAGAAAGTTTATTTAATCAGTTTGTATTTGAAAGATTCTATAGCTCATCTATTGAAAGCTCGCTAGTGCAGCTATCTGAGGATATTGAGTTTGTCTATAACGATCTAACACTCAATACCTTTTATAGTCTGTCTCGAAACGAGTATGAATCAATTCAACAAAGAATACTCAATGGATTATACGTTCTATCACCGCTACGTGTAAAGTTCATAAGGAATGAAGATTTATCTCGGTTTATATATATTACGATATATGAATTTCCAGATTTCGCAATTCAGCAATGCAAGCATCATGGATTATCATTGGTGATTTTACCAGATCATAAGGATTTATTGGTGTTTATGGGATTAAGCAAAATGTTGTATAATCTATCTAATAGTAGCTTGCCTAATGATGGTTACAAAACATATAATCAGATTGAGCGTCTTTATGAGGGTATTCGACAAATGGGAAAGGCAGATAGAGTGTACTGTATTAACATAAATAAATCATTTTTGAATCTTCCAAACAGTCTTGTTTTAGAGAAGGTTAAGCCTTTTGTAGGTGAAGGTTCAGTTTGTTATAATATAATATCCTCTTTTCTTAATCTCTATGGTTTAGATCTTAATGGACATAAAATGGGCTTTAATGGTAATATGCCAATAGTGGGTGAAATCAGCAAGATGTTATTCAATTTTGTCTTAATGGACATCTTCGACCATGAGTTAGCTAAAAGGTTTCCTGGGATTGTATTTACAAGATTCCATGATCAAATATATATTGCTAGTAGAGGAAATGATGAAGTTATCTTTGATGAGAAAGCCGGATATGATCTATTGAAAGATGTCAGTCTGGACGGAGAGATCATATCTATTGGACGTGGTGCTGAATCCATTCACTGTATTCAAAAGAAAATTGTTATTGATAAGTATAGTATGGTAGTCTTGTGCGATCCAGATGATTATTCTAAGTTTAAGTAGGTGGTTTTCTATATGAGATGATAGGTGAATGAACTGTACTCACTTCAATGGTGGTAGGAGTTTTCCGCAAAAATGCTAGAGGCTTGGAAGCTCTCTTTTGTAGGAGAGGTGCTACCGTCGACCGACTTGGGGAGGGAGACTACCGTCGACCGTTAGGGAGACTACCGTCGACCGACCTTAGGAGGGAGACTACCTCAGGGGGCTTGTTGCTAGAAAGTTCAGAAGTTGCTCTTTCCAGAGATGTCAAAAAGCTGAAGAAGAAGCCCTGATAATGAGAGATGGATAAGCTAACGAGTGATTAGGAGAGCAAGACCAACTTCTCATTCTTTACAGCTGCTTATTTGAATACCGGTGTAAATGCAGCTCCCGAAATAGGATTAGATCCCTTCACATCAATGTTCTGGTTATGAGCAAGCTAAACTTTACCTTATAACGAATTCTTGACAGAAGAATACCTTATGCTTAAGGCCATAAAAGGAGTCAAAAAAGTACTCTATAGAAGTACTCAAACTATTGGCACAAAAAAGCCTGGGGAACTACTCACTGAGACTTTCATACGTGCCCAGGAAAAGACTCATTATTAATAAACGACAGTCTCACGTAGAAATGGTTAACCACTAGTTCCAAGAGCCTTCTACGAGCCAGATAAGGCAAAAGAACTACAGACTAAGGACCAGTCTAGGTCAGACTTTTGTCATTTCGAGAATGAGCTAACTTGAAGAGGCAAAGGTAGATGCTGCATAGACAAGAGTAGATGATAGGTTCAGCATACTAATGTGTGAAAAACATAAGAACAAGAGGCCAGGAAGAGTAGTCCTTTCATTGGCTGCTCCTTGATGACTACCATAAAGATCAAGCATTGGGACAGATATAGGTGGGCAACTCACGTACTATGTTGAATTTGACAGAAGCAGGAATAGTTCCTTTAGGTGTTCTCCAGTATAGTGAGTCTTGTGCTTCGCTTGATGGAAGCGCTAGGGGAACGTCTCACTCCCCCTCCCCTCGATCTATTTACCGACTGAAGGCAATGGCCCTTACCCTTACGATAGGCGAATGGTTCTACAACAGCAAGCACATGAACTCCCTCTCATAGACAGACTACCGGCTAGAGGAACGAAGACTCCAAAGCACAGACCGAAGCAGACGTAAGATAAAAGAAGTACTTGATGCGGGAGAGAAGGTAGAAAGACTAGAGGAAGGGGCACCGTCCCACATCCACGCACTCCGCTGAGACAAAAACCAAGACCGGCAAGGTGCTAGCTGCTTAGCCGGGGAGATGCAGGCAAGTCCTAACTAACTTATTAAAGGCATTGTGAGCCTTTGAAGCCCCTCGCAGGCCAGGTGAGGGGTAGGTACGTAGGCATATAAGATCGAAAAGGGCTTTTCTTGCAGCTAGAGGTGAAAGATCACGCTGAACAGCAAAGGAATCACAGCAATCATGCCATCTTCTTTTGAGTTATCCAATTAATTGAACCAAGCGGGACAAAAGCAAAGAGCTAGTATGAGTCTCCTGCTCTTAAAAGGTGTGGATTTAGTTGCTCGTAGAGGTGACAGATAAGCCTACAAGGGTCGATAAAAGCCTACTTTAGATGGATTGGATGGTAGCGAGAAGGATAGCTATGCAACAAAGACTCAAGGGGGATACGATGCGGCAAAGGCCCTTGTAAGATAACAATCTTTGTTATCACCGACTAGCAAGCATTCTCTATCGGCGGTGGTTGAACAGCTATCGAATGTAGTTGATAAGGTCGGTAAGGAGGGCAAGTGAACTCCCACAAAAAGCTCTAGATTAAGGCAGCTAATGAGCACTTATTTGTACCCTACTCATAGTAGACAACAAGGGTCGATAAGCACTTCCCGAAGTTGGATAGCTATGGTGAGCATAAAGCACAATCCAGAGGATGGGGGATACAGCAAAGACCATAATGTAAGATGCATAACAATCTTCGATAGGGTAAGAAAGAGTTAGTGAGAGCACAGCGGAAGGCAAAGAGCCGATAAGGCAATGATGGGTTCTGGTAGGCAAGATACCTTTTGTCAGGCAATCCAGTAGATCCTTCTTTCATCGAGTCACTGGCAAGCAGACTAAGAATCAGGTATGGAAGGAAGTGAAGGTGAAGCAGACTTTCATTGTCGGTCCTAATCAACAAGGGCAGCATGGATATAGTTGCTCGTAGTAGCCTACTAGGGTCGATAAGCCAACTGGATGGTTGCTGCTGATAGCTATGGTGAGCACACGAATAGAGGATGGGGGATACGATGCTGAGTAAGATTCAAAGATGAGGACGCCCCATAACCTTTCGTTTGTAAGATCAATGATGATGCATAAAACCCAATCTTCGATAGCCTTATGTGTTATGCATTTAGTTTTCAAGGGGTTAAAAGAACCTCTTTGGATGGGTAAGCCTTTTCATCCTCCGTATTATTTCTCTTCGGATGCAAATGAGCTCTCTTCCTGGCTCTTCTTACAGGTTACAAGAAAGAGCTCTCTTCCTGGCTCTAACAACAGAACAAGAAAGAGGTCTCTTCCAGGCTCTAACAACAGAACAAGAAAGAGGTCTCTTCCAGGCTCTTCTTACTGGTTAGTTGATAGCTTTCCATGCGGGTTGGTGTTCAACCTTCATTCAATAGGGCTATCTATCCGAAAGGTCTTAATAAAAGAATCCCTGTAATAGAAGTTCATTCCTTAAATACCTTCCTAATCACTAATTTGATGGTCTTCCGTAAAGACTTGAATGCCCACCTTCCTTCATAAGGACAGGTAACCAGGCAGCTGACTCACTCGTAGGTAGCACTTCTCCGACTAAAAGAGAGCTTCCAAGCAGGAGAGGAGCGAAAAGCCTATCGCTTTCAAGTCGAAGGCGGGAGATGAGCGGAAAGTCTTCAAACGAGCCCTCTCTTCCCACTACTGTCAAAACTCTCGGATCTCTTTCCCTGAAGCCTCCTATCAAGTAAGGCGTGTAAGTCAACTTTCTATTGAATGGGGCGAGGAGGGCAACTACTGAAGGGCGATCTCGGCTGAAAGCAAGCTTGATTAGGGGTAAGGCAACAGGGCTTAGTACGAAGACTAGGAATGGGATCGATCGGAGAGACTTCTTTGATCTTTTACCTTATTATAGTAATTCAGTGCTACCGAATCGCCTTCTAGACAAGGATAGTGAAATAGGATCCATCGCCTTGGAATAGGATCAAAGAGGATAGAGTGAGTGGAATATGTAGGCGGTGGTAAACTCCTCTTTTCGGTAGTAGAAGGGAAGCTCGTCCTCTTATTGTTTGTGTCAATACTCAACTTCGTCAGTCTGGTTGAACAGCCTCCCAATGAGAGCGAGCCAAGACTTTGCTTGCTGTTTGTGTTTGTCCGCCACGACTGCTCAACCAACTGCTAAATCATGGGTTCGA